CAAAAATAAAGAAACCTGCGATTGTTTTTTTCATCACAAAGATCTCTTTCCTTTGGTTCCACATCCCTATCCCGCAATAATGAATTGAGTTCGTATAGGCATTTTGGGCGCCGCTATTGAAATCGCCTTTCTGGCTACAATTTCTGAAACTCCGCCCATTTCATAAAGTATTCGACCTGGTTTAACTACAGATACCCAATCTTCGGGAGATCCTTTCCCCGAATCCCTTTTATAGCTGCTTTCCGTAGGTCTTACTGTAACTGGTTTGTCTGGAAATAAACGTACCCATATTTTTCCACCACGACGTGCATATTGTGTCATTGCTCGTCGCTCTGCTTCTATTTGTCTAGATGTAAGTGGGTTCAAGTGCCTGAAGAGCATATCTACCGAAACAAATACGATTACCTCCACTCCATAAGATATTCCCTTCATTCTTCCTCTATGTTGTTTACGGAATCTTGTTCTTTTGGGGTTATAGTTGATGGTAGTTTCTCAATTCCATCTCTACTACAGAACCGGACACGAGAGTTTCTTCTCATCCAGCTCCTTGCGAATGAAATCCAAAATCTTTAATTAAGATATACATGGTATTTAATGAATAATACACTGAATCATGGGATTCTTTGAGATTTCATCTAATCTATTAGGAATTTTGAAATCTTGTTTGGATATATAACTAAACATATCTTTTCTTTTTAGAATAAATTGATAGAAAATTTCGCGTTATAACGAATCTTTATTTTGTTTTGTCTTTTATCGTTTCGGTTCGGATTGCCCCAAATTTAGCAAAAAAGAAAAGAAAGCTTTCGCGGGCGAGACTCTTTCAATATCTATTTCAGTTGTAGGGTTAGCCCATGACCTATCAGAATAAATGAATTGGTCCCTGGTTCGTTCCGCCATCCCACCCAATGAATCATTAGGATTCGTTTTCAATAGAATCTTCTGCATTCACAGGTTCCGTCGTTCCCATCGCTTCTCGATTAATGGTTAGGTCTGAATTCTACAATGGAGCTCCTAATTCAATTTGTTCTTGAGTCAATCTCCTCAGTCTTTATTGGTTCGAGGCTCTTTCTTTTTTTGTTCTATGAACAGATTCATCTAATTATGGACGAATCAGTATTGATGCTTTATTACACTGCCTTTTATGACCTAAAAGTGCTTGATTTATGAGCTTTACAGGCCGGAGACCCAGACCTCCCCTCTCTTTTCTCGGATGGGGCCTCCTGTCCCTCCCCCGTCGCATAAGGAGTGTCTAAAGACAGAAGTTCTATTCGATCCAGCCAGATTTTTCAGAACGTTTTCAACCCCCCTCCCTCCTATGTTGTAAAAGGGAATTAAGAAAGGCATTTTTTCTTTATCTTTACTGATACAGATGATTTTTCGGGCATCTATCTCCTCTCCAATCTCTACTAATTATTAGAAAGGCGTTGAGTCAGAAGAGATTCTATACCTCGAGGTAGGAACGTGGGATGGAGGCGGTAGAGAGAGAATACTGAACCTACCTCCTTCCACTAATAATCCGAGGCAGTCTCTAGTCCAGTCTTCTATCCTCTCTAGGGAGGAGGAGTAAATACGATATACTTTTATAGTCAAAAAAAAATGATTGCTTTCAAGCTTTACTAATAGGGGCATAGTTGGAGTCAAAGGTATTTGACTCTTATTCCGGCATTTGAAGAAATCCGCTATTACTTACTGCTTTTTAGGGCTTTTTGCAAAGAATGGTTAGGACAGAGCATAGCCCCTTGGAAGGAGGACTCTCTAGAGGAGTCGAGTTCAAGGCATCAATAGTCGTCCTCTCCCTCACCCAACTCATCGGATACTATAACAGCTATTAGGGCCGGGACGAGAATAATCAATCCGCCTCGCCTATCGATTATCGGAGAAGGCCTTGACCCCCGAGCCTTCCCAAAGGCTATGTGAAACTCTATAGAGGGCATATATCTTCCTAAAAAAACCGGAGAGGCGATAATGAATGGTCGAGTCATATTTGGGGATCTATATCATAACATGAGTTGGAAGGCTCTTCCGTAAGAGAGAGCCGAGAGATAGAGCAGAAATCCCGGAGAATCACTAGAGATAAAGGAATAGAACTCCTAGTGCTGAAGGCTTCCACTCTATCTATATCGTTCGGGCATCTCCTTGACCGAAGGAGTACTGAAGAAGCTTGAATTTGCTCTTAACGTTAGTGCGAAGAGAGTCAAGGTATTCCCCTATCCTTCTCTAGGGGATTCATTAGAGGACCTATATTTCTTCCTGATTGGCCATTGATAGATCAGACTATCACCTCTTTTTGTTGAGATTCTCTTATACAGCGAACTTGTTTAGGTCAAAGAAGAGAGAGGCTAGGAATCAGGAATCTTCCCCTTTGCATTTCTTATATGAAAAAGAAAACCACTAGGAGCCTCTTCTTTGAACCTGAAAGATTGGATATCTGGCATTTCCATTATTAGTAAGCCTTTGTTTGAAAGATGTTGATGCATTTTTGGTGATGGTAGAGCCCTTTTACTAGTTACTAGTAAGGCTCGTAAATGAGATTTGGGCACCTTATCAGACGAAGTTGTTAGACCGCTTCGGATAGTTTGTTTTCAACCCGAAAAAACCTGACGTCACTTGTGTTTTTGCAACATCTTCGGTAAGTTCTGTGCTGGTCGTAGAATCCGAAGCTATGATGAAATATCCTAGCTTCCGCATCAGAGTTGGCACAGCGAATGCCCATAGACTAAACGGGGGACCCAACTCGATATAGTGAGCTTGATATCGCATTTGCTAATCTTCCCCTATTTAAAGGATTTTTAGAGGAGCTTACTAATATATAAGGCAAAGGAATTCCTCTGCAAGGCTTTAGTTTGTCATAAGGTTCCTCCTGTACGCCCGTCAATGGATTCGAGTATTTGCCGACAGTGTCCTTACCGGAAATGGGTATGTATTGAGAGTGAAGGGATTGATTTCGCTCGCGCATTGAGAGTTTTGGATGAAGCCTTTTCTTAAGGAATCTTGTACCTTGACCCGCGTAGATATTGAGTTTAGTTCATCCATATTGCCTTTTTGAAATGAAAGAGCTCTTTCTGAACAGGGTTAGAATGAAGGAGATGATCGAGTTTTTTTTTGAGTTTCGATGGGCTTCTTTCTCCTGTAAAGTCGAACCTAGTTAGTCTTTTCTAACCTAAAACGTTGATGGATATTTCTAGGCGGAGCTTAGAGCAATATAGTTCGCTCCAAGGGAAAAATGGAGTGGAGACTTCCTTTCCCATATCGTCTTTCATCCATTGGGATGTTTCTTTGTTGGAGCTAGAACTCTCCCGATTCATTACTGGGACTTCATTTTTATACTTTTACAGTCTAATACAAGTGTTTGGGCTAAGCAGCAACAATCTCTTTTTATCAAGGGTAAGGTTTGGAACTAGTTGATTCTGCACTCGCTACATCATTGACTAGGGGTGATGGTGAATAGTAAATGGCTTTCTAAGAAGGGCTTTGCTTGCCCCCTTTAGTATAGTAGTAGTCTAGTCGATGCCTGTTGATTGTTGCACTCTAAACCATGGGAGTCGAGTGCTTTGTGCGTTATGCCTGAAAAATGGCCAACATTCATACGCCCTATCTATAGTCACTTTTTGCTTTTTTGGTATATCTATTGCTATAGTGGATAAAAGGAAAGAAGAATTGTAATATTACGCATCAAGCATCAAAACTATATAAGATAAGATAAGATAAGGTATACTGCTATGCTAAAGCGCAAGTATACTATGCTATAGTATAATCGTATGTTATGCTAGACTACGAAAGCGAGAAACTCTCTAAGGAAAAGAAAGAGGGGCGAAGCGAGAGCAGTCGAGTGCTCATCGAAAGAAAGATGAGTTGGTCGAGTTGATTCCATCTCCTTTCCCCCACCCGAGCCTGCAGTTGGTAGGCCAAATCCCCCTATAACCCCCCTGCCAAGTGATTGAGTTGAATGAAGCCCGGTTCGGAACGAGACCCGGCAGAGGAGTGGAGTCATTCCCTTGACCCCAAAATCTAGTTTTGATTCAAATCCCTCCTCAACCCCTCATCCTTAAAGGCCTTAAAGGCCTTAAAGGCCTTAAAGAGAATCCAACTAAAGAGGTTTCGGGAGATTTTCTTGTAGCTAGGGCTTTCTTTATTTGTAGATAAGTCAGGATCGACCGCCTTGACACCTTAGTCTCAGGAAGACCAACCCTCTTCGTGCGGGAAAGAGGACAACAATGGCTAAGCCTTTCCTATCAAACATTTGTAACTAACTACTGAAGGAAGCGGATCGATCGAACCTATAGTTAGTCCTGTTTCGATCGACTTCTTTCTCTTTACTATTGAGGATCTTGATCGGCTAGGTAGGGGAGATCTCCTATCCCAATTCGGGCCAGGACGAGGATACAGAAGTGGATGGAGGGATTGCCCTAATACTTAAGTCAGGCTAAAAGGGAGATATGGTCTGGAATAGGTATGGGTAGGACTTGGATGCTATGAAGGAGTCGACCAATACTTAGCTTAGGTATTTGGCTCAGGAAGGAAGGGGAAGAGCGCGGATAAGAAAGCGGTTGTTCGGCTCTGGGATTATCCCATATAGAAAGAGTTTGGGAATACAGGGATGAGGTGCTGGCACTTCGTCTATGGATCAAGGAGGTGCGGCCCTCCTTTATGCTATCTTTTTAAAAAGGCTGGATTTTTGAAAAAGGAACCCTATCCTTTGTAGGATAGGGTTCTTCGGTGGGCGGGCCCTCCTTCGAATTATGTTCCATCCATTTTCGGGGGGTGGGGATTTTTGGTGGAATTGTTGGCAAGTAAGCCTCCGCCTCTCCTTTTTGGAGGGCATCGCCGAAGCCATCAATTATATGATGGAACCGGGTGTTGATCTGGAGTTGCGTTTGGGCCAACCCGGTCAAGAAGTTCCTTTAGGGAGGATAGAGGGCGAGCCAAACCTTCCCGAAAATGAAGATCGAGGAAGGAGGGAGGCGGCCCGGGAGCAGCGGAGCCTCGAGAGAGAGGTCACCAAGTTAGAACAGCTACACACTCGCTTTCGCGAGGAAGCCGACCAATTCCTTCAAAGGAACGGAATTCAAGTTGTAGTTACGCTTGATTTTAAGTTAAGGCCCAGAAGAAAAAAAAAAGTTTCAGATATTTATACCACAGGTATGAACTCCTTACAGCTCCAACGGGCCGCCAAGACCCTACAGAATCCCAATTCTAAAACCGAAAAAAATGTCCTCCGAGAATTTGAGGAATTCTCTTCACCTTTGTAGACCCGCTGCCCGCAGTCTGCCGGTCGCCAAGATCCGCCCCTGACGTACCCGAAAGGGGAACAGGGTAAGCGTCACGATCTGAATAATGGGAAAGCTGGATGTAATTGATCCGATAATGCAGGTTCGAGTTCTGCTCGTGACTGAATTCCACTGCTTTAGATTCAGTCAAGTTGTGGGGCTATGACTGTTTGCATTGGAAATCAAGAAATTCCTCTACCCTCGCTATCAACTTAAACCCCCTCTACTCCAGGTCTCAGATCCGGGATTGTCAACCAAGTCTAGCCAACTTGTCCCATCCTTGTTCAAGAAATCCAACTTGAAAATCCTACTTGCTTGTACCCTAACTCGATCAACTTGTTCGATCCCCTTATTCTATCAATCGCACTTTTTGTCCTCTCGATCGAGATACCGAACTCGAATGGTGCCGTTTATCCGTAGAAAAAGAAGGAAGTTGTTGTTAGGTTGATCTTTCTTGAGAAAGGGCCCACGGGCAACCCATCGATGAAACAAATCTAACACAAGACAAGCTTCCCATCCCAAGCCTTTGTTCGGTAAAGCTGAGCAGAACATTCACAGTTGTTTTGTCTAAAGACTTTTTTTTTGAGTTGAACAAAGTCCAACTTGTTTTGTTAAGAAAAAAAACGTGTAAGTAAATAAATTGTGAACTTTACACGTTTTCTTAGTAGGGATATTTTCACAAAAAAAGAAAAGAATTAGAAATCTTTCATCACTTCGCGTAGGCGCAAGTAATCATTCATGCTTTTATTTTATTAACCGGCTTTCCGTCAACAAACCAGTATTTCGAGTGTCTTGGAAAGAGCAACTGGATCGTGCTCGACATAAAGCACACAGAAAGATTCGGTGAGGGGAGAGTGGATCTTTGAGTTCATCTGTCAAAAGAGTTGGCGACCCTTATTCCAATACAATAGGGGTCTTTTCCCGCGTGGAAAAGTTTGTCGCTGACATCAATCTGCCAAGTGATTTTTCTCAGATCTCCGGATCGAAGTAAGGGAAAAAATTCTGCGACAACCCTCGAAAAGCATAAAGCCATTCGACCTCCAGCACGCTATTACCTATTCATTCGTAGCGATAGTTGATTCTATCAGACAGAAAGCCTTCTCATCTTTTTTGGGTGCTTCGTGTTTGGAGGAGCGACCCGTTTGTTCTTCTGCTAGATGCAGTATGCTCAATGAATCCTACAGACTTTTCGTCAGTACCAAAATCTAGTAGTCTTTTGTCTCGGGAAAAAGTCTCGTGTCCTTCGCCAGACCCATTCGATATTTGATTTCATTCAACATTCGAGCAGCAAATCAGTACCAATAGGGTTGGTAGGCACATTTCTACTCAGCATGGCTCTTTGCGAATCTATGGCATTTCCGCTGTACTCTCACTTTTTTTTTAGGTTGGATTAGAGCCTATCGTAGCTTGTTTTGACCCGCGCTTTGAATGAAGAAAAGGACGCACCACTCCACTCTGCCTTCCGTAAAGAGCAGAAGCACGGAAAAGGGAAGGAGAACGTGGAACATCGACTAAAGGTGGGTGGGTTCGCCTTCAACACCTTTGAGGTGTTTGGTCCAGGCCTGATTTTGCAAGAGTTCGGGTGAAAAACGAAAGAGAGAATACAAAGCCAACTTTGATAGGCATAGGGCCACATCTAGAAAGCACAAAATCGTCACTAATGGAGCTTCCGGAGAAAAGAAAGGCAAGTGTGGATTGACTAGCTCGACTTCCTTAATCTTTCCTCACTTGCTGTCCTCTCCAAGCTTGACTCGCTTTCAAAAGTGTGACATTCAATGAAGCCAGAGAATGTTCGCCTTTTGATTGAGTTTCCGAACGAAGTGGTTGCCAGTAGTGACAATGGCAAATGTGTGGAGCCTGATAGCTCACTCAAGTGTGGGTGGACCACCTTACCGGGTGAGAAGTCAGGTTTAGTATGAAATAAGTCGACTCTCGTTCGGGCTACTGAAATGAACCAAAAGCTGTTGACTCCAAAGCCCTATTATAATGGGTTTGGTTTTGATTCCTGAAGAGCACCCTGCACTCTAGCTCAAAAGGTGACAAAGGTTAATCGACTAGAAGGGTGGGTCGATAAGACGACAGAGAAGATAGCTCACCTAGTACTACTACTTTTCTCGAAGGAGTGAGAGAAAAGGAAGGCGGAAGCTGTCGTTACCTGGGCAGTTTGAATGGACAGAAAGGAGCTCCTTGTTGTCTTTGTTCGTTCGCCGTTGGGGCTAGAGAAAATCCCAGTTTCGAATCGCACTAAGCCCAAGTAGAGCTAACGAGAGTCGCCTTGGTCCATGAAGGAAAAGCTCAAGCTGTATCTCCTTGCTCTGGTAGCTCAAAGCCCACCGGTACTGTCGACCCGCAGCTTACTTACCTAAGAAAAAAGGGCAGGATTTTATTCATAAACTAAGCTCGCAGGATCTAAAGTGGAGTCTCGCTACAAGTCGAGCTTCAAATGGAAAGTCCAATGGAGAAAGTCTCGCTCGCTTAGACAGGAGCGATATACGCAGGTCTTGTCTTGTTCTCTTTTCACCTTTCTAACTCCTCCTGCCAAAGGTGCGATGGGTTCGGGTGGCCTAACGAGATTAGCATAGCAGGTCTTTTTCATATAAACGGGAAAGAAGAGGCTGGGCTTAGGAGTACTTAAGAGCAAAAATCAAGCTGCGATAGAAGTTAGGAGCTCGGCTTTCTTCTATTTTTCTTCGGGTTGATTTGATCAGGAAGGAAGGGATTTCTCCTAACAATAGGAGACAGACAGATCAGATATAGAGCACTAAGCCTGACTTAAGTATTAGGGCAATCCAGGGTGAATCTCATTGTGCATCTACTTCCGCTCATCGAAAAGTCTACCTCCGACTGAATCAATATCTCGTTTTCCCTTTGCTGCCCCTTCCCTTGAGATTGGGAGCGATGTTCCGCCTCTTTCTTAAACAGCTCTCGCTCATTCATTTCACTGAACCTGAACCCTTCCACCAAGAAGACAAGCGGAGCGATCAGTGTGATCAAGCGAGCTATCATGCTTTTTCTGGCTTCTGGCCTACACAGATCAGGTTGTTTTGTTTGGAGGGCGATCAGTGGGATCCCATTTTCTATATCTGTTAAGCCTCACAGCTATGCTTTTTATTCTTTTGTCGAATCCGAGTTCTTCATGCCATGAAGACCAGCCAAGCCGAACTAAAGCTCCACAACCCGTTCTTCCCGTTCAACCCTTCTCGTCCTGACTTTGCTTTCAATGGACCCCATCTGTATCCTTCCCAGCGACCCTGCTTGTGTCGACCAGCCAAGCAGATGTGATTCTGTCTCTTCGCTTCGCCCCTATTATCACTGACATTAAGGTTGACTCTCTCTTCTTGCTCGTTTCACTCCTTTCCGTGAAGAGCACACTAGGCACCAAGTCGCAGTGACAACGCCTTCCAGCGGTAGTCCTACGGTAATCAAGCAAGAACAAAAAAGCATTCATCGGAGGGAGCGTGGATTGTTTTCAAGTCAGGCAGATAGGTGCTCCTTTAAGACCATTGATTGTCGCTCTTTGAACAGGCAGAGACGAACACACAATTCCAACGGCAGCAGGAGGAGAGACTTTCGAACCCGACACATCCACTGCACGATCCTTTGGAGCCGTAGTTCCGGGATTGGATTGCAAAGGGAGCGGGAATGCTTTGAAGCTCAACGAAGTCAAAGCCCGTTGACCTAGGAAGGATCCATGGAGTTCTCTCTGTCCTCCCTTTGCTTGAACTGGACTTTTCCGAAAAGGTGCTTTGCACTATATGCTGGCTCACCCGGTCAAGCTCTCGGCTAAAAAAGATTCTAAGACACCATTCAAATCAAAAGGCTACTGAACTTCACTTTCAATAGCGTTTGCGTGAGCTATCGCTTACTCAACTTGCACAAAGCTACTTCAGTAGCTTTGCCTTCGCTACAATTTCCTGCGAAACTTGCATAGGAGCTCCCTGTTAGGGCCTTTCATGCTCTCCATAGACATAGAAAGAAGCACAGGCCTCACACCGGATTCAGGCTCTTTTTAATGTCCTTTCACTTTCCTGTCCCTATCTAGTCCACCAGCCAAGCCCCCCATATAGCTTATAATTCCAGTCGATCCAACTTTGAAGTCGGAGAAAGCTTTTTGTTAACAAGTCGGAGTTCGCCTGCCGCTTTCTATCTGTCTAAGTAAGTCGAACGAAGCCGTTAAAGGAGCGTTTGGAAAGAGCACCAAGGAGGAGGAAGAAGAAATCGGAGAAAGACAATTTGAAAAATCTTATCCAAGTCTCGTGGGGCTAACTAGCAGTGACCAGGACCCGTCAAGCGAACAAGCCCAGTTGAACAAAGAAAAGTAGGCCTGTCAAGAAGACAAGCTCCACGCTCAAGCTCAAGCTGTATCTCCTTCCTTCCCAACCCTGCCCTTTTAGCTCTTAGGTAAGTAAGCTCCTTGCTCTTTCTCCGGAAGCTAATCCACCCCAATACAACCTGTCTGGCCTTTCACAAATCTTTGCCTTTCTACCTTCCCTATTTACTCCATGAATTAGCGTTGACCTGTCTTTTCAGCGTAGAAACTTGCAGGTTCGGGAGCTGAATCATCGTAGAAAAAAAAAAGCAATCCTCATGATTTGCGTGGGAAGAATGGGTTCGTCAAAACCGGGTGGAAAGGGAAGGGACCAAGCTCAGAGTCAGAGGCGAGTTGACAGACAAAAGCTTGGATGTTGTGATTCCGCCTTTCCAGTAGCGAGTGAAACTCCATGAATGGG